CCGGCTGTTAAAATTAAGTCCGCTTGCCTAGGACTCGATCTTGGTACCAATCCATAACGATCAAAGTCGAATCGAGAGCCTATTAATGAAGCAAATTCAATGAAACAACAACTGGTACCGTAGAGAAGTGGCCATAAACTGGAGAGTCTTGACCAATTCGAAAGATCATTCGATGTAGTTGAAATAATTGAATTGGATGTTGTTTGGTCAAGTAATGGAAACTCAATGAAATTCATAACTGTCTCAATGTAATCTTTTCCTTCCTTTTTATTTGTATTGTCTGAATATTCAGTTAAGACCATTCTAATGCTCCTTTTCGCCATGCATAAACTGAACCAACAATTGGGATAAGTACGAAAATTAAAGCTTCTATAAATACAGATATACCCAATACATCGAAACTCATTGCCCATGGATAAAGAAAGACTGTTTCAACATCAAAAACAACAAAAACTAGAGCAAACATGTAATAGCGTATTCGGAATTGTAACCAAGCGTCCCCCATGGGTTCTATACCCGATTCATAACTAGAGAACTTCTCTGGTCCTTTACTAATAGGCGCTAAAACTCCGGAAATAAAAAATGCTAAGATAGGAATAAGGCTTGATATTATCAGAAATACCCAGAAAATATCATATTCGTGAAGCAGAAACATAAATGAACTCCTATTAATGTGGAATAGGCTGAATTATTCCATTCGAATTGGAATTGGCAATTCATACAGAACTTATTAGGCGAAACAAGAACTTATTTTGATCAAATTGTCTAGTTTAGAGTTTATTTGATGTGGGGCATATCTTGTTTAAAGATTTATTCAACAGAATCCCACTTACATTTTTTTTTTCACTTCTATATTAGATATGATTTTGATGTAGACATAAGATGCTCTTACACAAACAAAACTTTCTCGCTCGGTTTCTTTAATTAAATACTAATACTACTTATACTATATATACTATATAGTTACTATATAGTAATAGTTAAGTAGTATAACTATGTTATAGTTATATAATTATTATAAGTATGTTATATAGTTATATATTAATTTATTAATTATATATTGATATTGATTATATATGAATATGAAATCCATAGTATGAAAGTATAAAATGAAATAATAGTGATATAATGTAATGAAAATGAAAAAATTGCAGTGGTTATAGTGGTTATATAGAGGAAAATGTCTAGGGATTTCTAGTTCTAGTATTATTATATTTTATTATTATATTTTATATTTCATTTCAATTTAAAGTCTTTTTTCTTTTCATCAAAATTCAGGTAGAAAATCATTGCTTCTATTGATTCGATACGAATACGTAAATAGAATATAATGCATCGAACGATCATAATATTTTATCTTCTTTCCTAAGTCCTAGATTGAATTTCTATTTTTCTGAATTGATTCAATTCGCCTTGGGTTGTGAGGAACTTTTACATATAGAAACTAATATCTTTCTATTCTATATTCTATACCAAAAGAATTAGAGTGGAATAATGATTCCATTTCGTACCAATCTCGAGTACGAGTATTAGTATTAAAGAAAGATAGAAAGATCTCGATTTGGAATGAACCAAAAGACTTGTTTTTTTTGTTACGACAATAACACTTAGTAAGACTAAGACTGACCAAAAATAAAAATACAAGACCAAAAAAATAATAGGTTTTAGATCCATGTGACTTAAGATTTTATTTGGTTGGGTTCGGTTGGAGTTTTTAGGCAGCATCGTGCCATGATTTTCCCTTCATAAATATAAATTAACCGATATTTGGGATACCAACAAAAAAGTGTATCACTAACTCTTTGATCATGGACAGGAAAAGAGGAAAAAGTCATATGTAATTCATCCACGAAAATGAATGAAGAAGTCTGTTCATTTTGTCCGAGATTTTACAAATACCGTTTTTTTTTTTATTGAAATGAATTATTGTTGTTTTCATTTTTGTCTTCCTATGTACTTACATCAACATGTGGTAATACTTTTATTTCTATGGACCAAGCAACCGGCCAATCCATAAACAAGTACTAATTAGGAAATAAAACCTCTACTAAATGAAAATAGAATGTCTATACTAAAACTAAAATTTTGTAGGGCTATACGGACTCGAACCGTAGACCTTCTCGGTAAAACAGATCAAACTTATTATTATCGAAATGATTCGAACTGTTTCAAAGACCCAACATGCATTTTGTTGCATTGGGCTCTTTCATTAACTGATGTAAAGATCAGTTAGTCCACCATATTTTGTCTTTCTTTTACAGGAAAATAAGAAGATAATGAGATGGCTCCATGTGCTCTGATTCGTTATTTATATTCTTATCTCGGAGCAATACCAAAGTTTTCAAAGAAGGGATACCTTGACTTAGGTCTGCCTCCGGCCTGGATCAACTTAAGTTAAATGGAGTCTCTACCGCTCCGCTGCAAGAGTGAAATATGAGACTTCATACACCTTAAAGCTCATAGAACGAAAAGAGGTTATTTTGTGAGGCCCTTATACTCA